AGTTGTTTAATAGTTGGCATGTTGGATCCTTATAATTCTATAATGTAATTAGAATGGGCTGGTTTAGATCGATCTTAACCTGATGATTATCAATTATTTCTATTTAATTGAATTAATATTTTTCTAGGGTGAAATATTCAATATCAAATCGCGGAAAATTCGTTCGAAATTAGGATTTGAAATCGAATCACGGATTTACAAAAAATCCCCAGTATTTTCGACCGCTACAAGGTCGACAATGCCATGAGCTTGGGCTTCTGTTGCTGACATAAAAACATCCCTTTCCATGTCTTCGGATACAACCCATAAAGGGTTGCCCGTTCTTTGTACATAAACCCTTGTGAGGGTTTCGCGAAGTTTCAGTAGTTCTTCCGCTTCCAGGATAAATTCCCCTGCTTGTGCCTCATAAAAAGAACTAGCGGGTTGGTGAATCATAACCCTGATAACATCATCAGCGGTTCTTCTATCTCGATCATTAATTGAAAGGAGGGGATAAAAAATAACAAGAGGAAAAAGATAGAATTGAACAACCGTACAGGCTTGTGCATTGCATACGGCTCCGCAATGGAATTTACTTTTTCCGTCGAATAAAGAAACAAATAAAATCTATGCGATCTAGATCGTCGAATGATCCATTTACCACCCTTCTTTTCGTAGGAATCCAAAAATACTATGATGGTTCTGTTGCTTTATAGATTTATCTTTATCTCGTCTGTGATTTAGCAATCCCAAAGTTTTTTCTGATCTGATCAAATAAAAAGGGAAAAAATCATTGATTTTTTTTATTTTTTTATTTTCTTACTCTTTCTTTCCTAACATAAATATCATAAAAAGACTCCTGTTGTGTAAGAAAAATGGTTTGTGACGCTGAAAAGGACCCCCGATATATAATAGATTCAATCGGAAATAACCTTTGTTTCATACTACTATCTCGATACATAATCTTATTTTATTAAAAAACAAAAAAGGTTTGTTCATATCGAACTTGAAGTGCCATGCTATTATTACTTATCTTATAATTAATCTTCGATATGGTGAAGGCATAGTCTTCTTTTTTTTTTCTCAAATAAAATAAAAAACCCATTGGCGCCAAGCGTGAGGGAATGCTAGACGTTTGGTAATTTCTCCCCCGACCAGAATGAAAGATCCCATGGAAGCGGCTAATCCCATGCAAATTGTATGTACATCGGGCGGCACAAATTGCATAGTATCATAAATAGCTATTCCTGGTATTACCCATCCCCCGGGAGAGTTTATAAACAAATAAAGATCCTTAGTATCATCTTCTATACTAAGATATACCATAAGACCAACAAGTTGATTCGAGATCTCACTATCAACCTCTTGCCCTAAAAAAAGTAATCTTTCTCGATGAAGTCGGTTGATTAGGGCAAAATTGTATCCCTTAGGAACCGTACATGCACCTTTGGATGCATACGGTTCCAAAATTTGTGAAAAAAAAATCAATGTGTCGATTCCAGCCCTATTTCTTTTTTTTTTTTTTTATAGATTTTTAGTTTTTCTAATGAAGGGACTTTTTTTTTTTCTATTTTTCAAGAAACATGACATGAGTTTTTGCCCCCCTAAAAAAAAAAAAAAAGAATTCAATGAACTTATTGAATTAACCTCTCATTGATGTATTGTTTCATCTAGATTTAAATCACGATGTCATTTTCTTGTTCCTGAACGGGTCCTTTCAATTCTTTTAGGTTCATGTTCTACTCCGGGTAAAGATCTGTCCGAATTCTATTTGCACACATAGGGCAAATGATATCAATACCACTTCTTTTTACTACGTCTTCATCTTTTCAATTCGTTTTATGTCTTACACCAAACTATTCGATGTATTTATCATACTATTTCATTGATTGGCAGTTTGAGAGAATTCCTATGGTATCAAAATCATTTATGATACAAGTGATAATCTTAAATCATATATATATTACCAATTTGGTATTTTATGAACGGAGCCTAGATACTTTATTTTATTGGTACAAGCCAACCATAAATTCTTCTAATTGAGAATATTGATCCCAAAAACAAAATTTGCACTTCACGCTCCGAATTATTGATAGTTCAATCAATCTTTCTTGGGCGAAACATAGGATATCTCAATCGGAGGAGAGAACGGGTAAATTCCATATGACCCAATATGTCTGACAAGTCGCACTATACGTCAACCCAAACCGCATCTTCCTCTCCAGGACTCCGAAAAGGTACTTTTGGAACACCAATTGGCATTAAATTAAAGAAAAATAAAATTAAGTACTATATTTTACTTTGATGTGGAAACGTAACAATGGGTTTGTTGTTTTCAGAATTTGGATTTCCTATTCTATTTTATATTATACATCGATTGGAAGGTTCATAGAAGAAAACGGAATTAATAAAGAAAAATTATTACGAATAGATCGTTCGAATGATGAACAAGTATTTATGTATTAGTTTCTCAAAAATGAGATCAATCCCCCATTGCGTATTGCTACTTATCGGGTATAGAATAGATCTGCTTCTCTTTGTTCCTACGAACGGAATTTTCCATTATTTCCAATGTAAGGGAATAAATATTAACCCTTGCTCATGGATAATCTACTGAAAAAGGTTAGGTACATGGTTAGGTACATAGTATCTATAGTTTAGTTTTTCCAATGCGATAAAGTTACATAGTGTCTATTTATCTTTGATAAAGGGGTATTTCCATGGGCTTGCCTTGGTATCGTGTTCATACCGTCGTATTGAATGATCCCGGTCGGTTGCTTTCTGTCCATATAATGCATACAGCTCTAGTTGCTGGTTGGGCCGGTTCCATGGCTCTCTACGAATTAGCGGTTTTTGACCCCTCTGATCCCGTTCTTGATCCAATGTGGAGACAAGGTATGTTCGTTATACCCTTCATGACTCGTTTAGGAATAACCAATTCATGGGGTGGTTGGAGTATTACAGGAGGAACTATAACAAATCCGGGCATTTGGAGTTACGAAGGTGTGGCAGGGGCACATATTGTGTTTTCTGGCCTGTGCTTCTTGGCAGCTATTTGGCATTGGGTGTATTGGGACCTAGAAATATTCTGTGATGAACGTACAGGAAAACCCTCTTTGGATTTGCCCAAGATTTTTGGAATTCATTTATTTCTCTCAGGGGTGGCTTGCTTTGGCTTTGGAGCATTTCATGTAACAGGCTTGTATGGTCCTGGAATATGGGTATCCGATCCTTATGGGCTAACTGGAAAAGTACAATCTGTAAATCCAGCGTGGGGCGCAGAAGGTTTCGATCCTTTTGTTCCGGGAGGAATAGCCTCTCATCATATTGCAGCGGGGACGTTAGGTATATTAGCAGGCCTATTCCATCTTAGTGTCCGTCCGCCTCAACGTCTATACAAAGGATTACGTATGGGAAATATAGAAACCGTCCTTTCCAGTAGTATCGCTGCTGTTTTTTTTGCAGCTTTCGTTGTTGCTGGAACTATGTGGTATGGTTCAGCAACTACTCCAATCGAATTATTCGGTCCCACTCGTTATCAGTGGGACCAGGGGTATTTCCAGCAAGAAATATATCGAAGAGTTGGCGCGGGATTAGCCGAAAATCTGAGTTTATCGGAAGCTTGGTCTAAAATTCCGGAAAAATTAGCTTTTTATGATTACATCGGCAATAATCCGGCAAAGGGCGGATTATTCAGAGCAGGCTCCATGGATAATGGGGATGGAATAGCTCTTGGATGGTTGGGTCACCCTATTTTTAGAGATAAAGAAGGACACGAGCTTTTTGTACGTCGCATGCCTACCTTTTTTGAAACATTTCCGGTAGTTTTGGTAGATGGAGATGGAATAGTGAGAGCCGATGTTCCTTTTAGAAGGGCAGAATCAAAGTATAGTGTCGAACAAGTAGGTGTAACTCTTGAGTTCTATGGTGGTGAACTCAATGGAGTCAGTTATAGCGATCCTGCTACTGTGAAAAAATATGCTAGACGTGCCCAATTAGGTGAAATTTTTGAATTGGATCGGGCTACTTTGAAATCCGATGGTGTTTTTCGTAGCAGTCCGAGGGGTTGGTTCACTTTTGGTCATGCTACGTTTGCTTTGCTTTTCTTTTTCGGACACATTTGGCATGGCGCTAGAACTTTGTTCCGAGATGTTTTTGCTGGTATTGATCCGGATTTGGATGCTCAAGTGGAATTTGGAGCATTCCAAAAACTTGGGGATCCAACTACAAAGAGACAGGTAGTCTGATACAACATTACTCTGGTATCTTTCGTCTATATTAGATTTTTACATTTTTTTGATTTTACATAGTGTGCCGTAGAAATCTTGACTTGAATCACTAGTTTTTCTTAAACTCTTTTTTATCCGGTAAATGATCCCAAATGAATAGGTGTGAAAGCTATAATTGTAAACCACGATCGAATCTATGGAAGCATTGGTTTATACATTCCTCTTAGTCTCGACTTTAGGGATAATTTTTTTCGCTATCTTTTTTCGAGAACCACCTAAGGTTCCGACTAAAAAAATGAAATGATTTTTCATTATCTCAATTGAAGTAATGAGCCTCCCAATACAATATGGGAGGCTCATTACTTCGACTAGTCCCCGTGTTCCTCGAATGGATCTCTTAGTTGTTGAGAGGGTTGCCCAAAAGCGGTATATAAGGCGTACCCAGTAAAGCTTACAAGTGAACCAGATATGGAGATGGCGACTAGGGTTGCTGTTTCCATTATTAGATAATTTCAAGATCACGATGGATCTACAATACGATAGTTTATTTACAACTACAACGGAATGGTATACAAAGTCAACAGATCTCAACCAATAAAATAGGATTGATTTATGGCTACACAAACCGTTGAGGGGAGTTCTAGATCTGGGCCAAGACGAACTATTACAGGGGATTTATTGAAACCATTGAATTCGGAATATGGTAAAGTAGCTCCGGGCTGGGGGACTACTCCCCTTATGGGGGTCGCAATGGCCTTATTTGCGATATTCCTATCTATTATTTTGGAGATT